TTTGATTGTACATCTTTTTGATGGATATAAGATATCCTCCGGATAATGCAAATCGAAGCAATTGGATGTCCGACTCAGGCCTAGATGATATGACCGATCGATAGAAAGACTCCAACACTCCACCTTTGGCATGGATTCCATCTATTACACTAGATAGATATCATAGTCAGGGAATACGACTCACTTTCAAGATGCCTTGATGGTGAAATGGTAGACACGCGAGACTCAAAATCTCGTGCTAAAAAGCGTGGAGGTTCGAGTCCTCTTCAAGGCATAATATTGAGAATGCTCATTGAATGAGCATTCTCAACAATATTCAGAGATCTCGGATTGAATCCATATTGAATTGATAGACCGAGTTTCCGTTGATACGAAGTATTCCGGCGATCCCCACGACCCGAGTCCGAGCTGTTGGAATTGGACTAAGTTCGGCAGCGGAGCACGAAATCTTGGAGATCTTCTCTATCTAATGAATGAGGAGTTCGCTTTGAAATCGTCCGCCCTGCACCCACCCTCCGAGTAGATGCTTCAACAGAAATCACACAGGGGTAGATTGATACAATAAAAACCTCTGGGAAAATGCCCGCCCGTAACCTAGAAAGTACACCGTTTGAGGGATTGGATTGGCGCCTTACCCAGTCAGTGACTTTGGCGCTGGACGTTCCCCCAAAAAATGGGTACTCTTGAGTCAGGTGAATTCGATAATATCCAGCCTTCCTTCCCCTTTCGGGGCCTATCCGAAAGAGAATCCAGTACCTCTTGGTCGTGAATATCTGAATCGGACGAATCGGCCCCGTGAATATCTTGCCTTCGGAACAAAACAATGCGAATTAGGCTCGGTCAACTGGAATGTTTCTTAGCCATATAGGAGATCTTCCAATTGATAAGATCCATCAACCGGAGCCGAAGAGAAAGGTCTATCTATTTTCTTTAGTTATTCCGTGCATTTTTGAGTTATTCAGTGAAACCAATGATTCGGTATTGGAGCAGATAGCAACAACCCTTTCATCGGACATGCATATTTTTGATTTTCCAATGGATTTCCATGTTTCAGTAATGGAAATTTTTTGCTGTAATGGAGTGAGTCTGAGTAATAGTAATAGGCTCCGGTTGTTCACCGTTCCAGAATTCTTGTTTAGGCAGTTCATACCATCTATACAGACATCGTGTTTTGATCTAAGATTTCAATTCTTCCATGTTTCCGCAGTAGCAGTTCCATGTAGCTAAGGCCAAAAATAGGAAAGAAACAAGTATTTCCACGACTCTACCAACCGGTCAATTTTGTTCCACTTAATCCCCCTTTCCTGGCCACATATCGTTCCGACTAAGGAATGGGAAATTTTTCTCCGGTTAAATGAATCAAATGGTTCATCTCATCCGGGAAAAGCCATCTCTTTCTCAACAATGTCTTTGTCATTTGATCCACTAGCGTTCCGTTAGATAGGAACAGATTTGATAAATACTGATAACTCTCGGATAGAGTATTAGAACGGAAAGACCCATTAGATAATGAACTATTCGTTCTCTGACATCTCTGGCGATGAATCAACAATTCGAAGTTATTTTCTTGCGTATTCTTGATGAACCAGCTTTCAGACAGCGATTTAGGAGGACTTGTTAGGAAAGTAAGAAGCCCCTTTGCCATCTCTTGATCTGCAAAGAATTCTCGACGTGAAAACACGGGCGCATCGAAAAAGAATGGATTCGCAGGGTCCCAAAGAAATTGGCTTATTTGAAATTGAAAAAAGACTTGGTCTTTGGAAAATCGATCTCGTGTCTGGTACCGCATGGTTCCACTCTGCAAGAACTCCGAATCATTCTCTTCCGAAGCATTCTCTTGATGAGAAATGATCCGCGTGCCCCAAAATGACCTGGCCCAATAGGGAAATCCCAATTCATTGGGACTTTCGATCCAACCAAATCGATCGGGGTACCATATTCTAGGAGCCCAAACTATGTCATCGAAGAAATCCTCCTCTATCTGTTCCGGGTCGAGATCTCCTTCTCTAAATGCAACCCCTTCTTCTAATTCAAACTCCGATTCGTCTTTTTCATAGAGAAATTTCGGATCAACGCTAGAACAAAATCCATTGTGCATCATATCTAAGGGATTCCTTCGTTCGGACCGAAGAAGCAATGTCACTCGATCATTATCAAACTGACTGCCAGCTTTTTCGGTCCGAGAGGGTAGAGTGCCCTCTCCTTCAAAGACTTCTAATAGGCCACGAACTAGAGCAGAATCAGTCTCAACCAAATACAAATAAGAAGTGATCCCATTTTTTTCATCGGGTCCGGGTAGAGACCAAAGATCATGAGCGACCGATCCGGCAGAACAACTCAAAAGATAAAGAAGTATCGTTAATCTTTTCATGCTCGTTGCAAGCTCGAAGTACCAGGTGTACAAATCAGAACCCCCTTCCTTAGGGAATCTCTTCTTCAGATAGATAGATATAGGATCTATGGAGCCATTACTTAGAAGTACATTTTGTGCAACAGCCCTTCCTATCTGATAGAAAAGGATCCCATGATCCTGAACCGGTCTTACCTTCGCTCGCAAATTCCAAGTTTGTCTATGAAGAGCGGATCGAATTGTATGAGTGTCTATAATGGATTTCTTCTGTGCAATACTAATGGATAGGGCCTCATTGGTAAGTGCTACAAGATCTCGTACACTGGAACCCATGGTTATGGACCCGAATCCATTAGGATGGGACAGTTTCTTTTCCAAGTGAAATCCCCTAGTATAGGAAAGAGTGAAAAAGTGCTTTCGTTGTTGTGGAATAAGAAGCCTTCGTAGCTTAAGGCATGTATTTAATTTATTCGGAGCTATTAGAGCGGGATCTACTTTTTTTGGAATATGAGTCGAAGCAATAACAAGGATATTGCTAGTGGAGCATCTTTCACAATCCCTGGAGAGAGAGTTCACTAATAGACCGAGGGATAAGTCAGTCGACGCACGCACAGACAGATCATGAATGTTTGGAATCCATAATATGCAAGGGGACATTGCTTTTGCGACTTCGAATGGAAGGAGGATACTAAATCGCTCTAGTAGTCGTTCATCCTTATCCTTATCCAGAGTTAGCTCATCATTTAGCAGCTCTATATCATCTATATCAAGGTCATCATCGCTATCGCTATCGTCACTCTCATCAATAGCAATAGCGTCACTCTCATCAATATCAATAGCGTAACTATCATCACTATCACTAGAATCATCAAAAAAATCCTCAACGTCACTATCACTATCATAAGGATCGATCTGATAAAAAAGGTCATCCAGGAACTTGTTCGGAACTACCGTAATGAAAGGAACAGAGGAGTTTGTCGCGAGGGATTTGACCAAATAGGATCGTCCAGTTCCTATCGAACCTATCACTAAAATACCCCTAGAGGGGGATAGGGCTAAGCGGAGCGAAAAGGGTTGTCTATGAAATCGTAAATTAGCCCCACACGAATAAGTGATTGTCTGAAAATGAGCAAGGAATATCCGTCTTTCGGCTAAACAGGATCTATTGAACTCATAATTCATTAGATCCTTTTGATGAATGTCAACGACGTATCGTAAATAAATTGATCCCAGTTGTTCAACCATTTGATAACTAGAGTCATTCTTTGATAAACCATCACTATGAGTCAGACTCAATAGCATTTGATCCATCCTTTTTTCTGTCGTTAAGGTGCAGAACTGAACCAAGAATTCTCTTTCTTCATCCTCAATCAACTCACTGTTCGTGACCCAGGATTCTATTTGATCATCAATCCACTCAACGTTCACGTTTTTTCTTAGTAATGAATAGATCTCTTTACTTGTACGACTTAGATGTCTCGTATTTCTCAAAAAAGTGATTCGATTGAAGGGATTTGGTATGATCCTTAGGAAATCCATGATACCAACGAGATTGCTATTCCAAAATTTCTTCTTAGAACCTATGGATTTGAACCCATAAGTGGGACCGCCACCGAATAGCATGTTAAAAGCAGAACCCCATATTGCTTCTAGAAAATAGACGAATTGTTCCAGAGCAACTAGAAAAAGATTCTTTAACCAGAAAGAATTTTGCTCAGATATAGGATACCTATCCAGAAGTTGTCGCAACTCAATCATGTATGATGGAATCATCAAAGATTTGATCTTTTTGAAATCCGTCTGTAACTCACTAGAGGCTCGGGAAACAAAGAGAAGATGTGTATTCACGAGATATACAGCAACAAGAAGAACGAAAAGGATGAAGAACTCCCGAGCATTTGATGATCTCAGCCATAAGGGTGACTCATTATTTCGATGAATTATTTCTGCGGACCGAAGACGAATCTGTAAACAATGACTCCAAATCTCACTGAGATTCCATTTTGAAAGAATCGCCCACAATTTTGTCTGAAGAATCCACCATGATGTCTCCAGAATATCCTGAAAAAAAGATAGGTGACTGCACAATAGGTTTGAAAAAGGATCTAAAAGGGCGAATTTGAGATATTTGAACCCTGTCAAAGTAAAGAACCACGGTATATATGGTTGGAACAGATGCCATTTTGAGAGATTTGAAAAAGCACGCTCTCGTTGAAGGGTTCTATCCATCTCCCGTTTCTTAACCCTAAAACTCCGTTTTTTCCTCTTTTTGGATTTCTCAGCCCAGGAAGTGTGAATCAAACCCATGTTTGAATTGAAATTGAGATACTGCTTCCCTTCGGAATCAGATAGATTCATATCTGAAAGAGGTGGACAATCCGTTCTTTCAAAATGGACTATTTGTCCCTCTGTTAGAGGTGTTCCAGAAATGTCTGCGATCGAATAAATAGCTCTACCAACGAATGGATCGGATCGAATTGGACAATGGAAAGATTTGTACAAGTTAGACGTTTCGTCACCACTTTGTGGCAAATCCTTAGGTATGAATATCTTAGATCCCTGTGACTCGATTGGTGAAATTGTATCTCGCTCCAAAAAAACATGTTTTTTTTTATCGACGCACAAAGAAAATCTTTTGTTGCGAATGAACAAGATAGTGAGGAATTGTCCATACGTAAGATCCGAATTCTTGAAAAGGGCCTTTTCCACAGAAAAAGGGAATTTTTTGTTACAATAGAACCAGAAGTGATGTGGATTATTCAAGAATCGAAGTCGATTGGCTTTAGAAAAAGAAGATATCAAGGAACTTCGATGAAATGGTTTCACGGGATTCAGCCAATTGTCTCGATCGTGGGATATCATTGAGAAATAGGAATCCGTGTTATCCAAATTGTTCCTGCAATTCTTTCGAGTAGGGAATGAGTCAATCATCCATTTTGTCTTATTGAACAAAAAGGGTGATATTGTGCCTCCTGAGAATTTTGATTTTTTGGAAGGATCATGATCATCCAAGCAGAGTTGATCATTCGGCCCTTTCAATTCATAGATAGAGATGGGGATCTCAGACCCAGGAATAGGGGGACTTCCGATACTCAAAAAGAAAAAAGGAAGTGACTTTGACCAAAAAGACAAAAAGAGAAGTGACTTCGACAAAAAGAAGAGAAGTGACTTCGACCAAAAGGGAAGTGAATTCGACAAAAATAAAGATGCCTTTGACAAAAGGAAACGAGGTGACTTCGTCAAAAAGGGATGTGACTTCGACAGTTTGACCATAAACTCGGCCCAATCAATCCAATATTGAGTCGGATTCATACGGAATCGATTCAGATGACTACAGAATAGATTCAGATGACTACAGAATCGATTCAGATGAATACGGAATCCATTCAGATGAATACGGAATCGATTCAGATGAATACGGAATCGATTCAGATGAATACGGAATCGATTCAGAGGAATCCAGAATCGATCTCGATTCAGAGAAATACGGACTCGATTCAGAGAAATACGGAATCGATTCAGATGAATACGGAATCGATTCAGATGAATACGAAATCGAGATCGATGAATACGGAATCGATTCAGATGAATACGGAATCGATAGCGAGATCGATGAATCCGTAAGCGATCTAGATGATGATGATATCGATCGAACACTACTTGAAATTGAAAACGCCTCTTCGCCTCAGAAAAAGAAAAAAATACCCTTTTATAGACCCGATCCGGCTTGGTGATTGATAGAATGAGTCGATCCGCTATTTTTAAAAATCTCTCTTCTGATTCAAAATCGTGGTGTAACGTGTACCCCACCCTGCTCCGGTCATGGAATAGATGAAAGAAATCCAAAAATGGATTTTGGGTCAAGAATGAAATCTTATTGGAATTGTCCAGATCCGGTTCATCCCTCGGAACCATTTCACACCCCGGATCTGATGAAAGAGGATGAATTGAGATGGTCTTTTGTAAATACGGAATGATCTTGAATAGATCCACTATTTCTTTCTTTTCCGATCGCCTGGAAGAGACAAAAGAAACCTCGTGTTGTTTCTTCAACAATTTAGGATCGTACCTCTCAGTAAGATTCGAACCCAGATGAAGTTCGGACCATCGGTCAGAGAAAAAAGAACGAATTGATCTTGTAGGATTCCCAAGAAATTCTTGGATTTCTTCCGGAAGCAGATGACGAATCATCTGCTTCTCACGTTCCGCGAATAGCCGCGACATTGAAGAATCTCCAGAAAGACTTTTCGGGAATCGGTCTGATTCTAGCTCGGTTCGTTCCGTTTGAAGAACGGAAGGATCCCAATCCAAAAGAATCGATCTTTCTTTGAGTTGTTGAATCTCTCTTTGATTAATCAATGTGTGAGATTCCGAATCCTCATTACTAATGGAATCGAAAGCATCTCTGGATTGATCAGAAGATCCTTTCAATTGGCTAGAATCCGTTACTTGAACGAAACTAGATCTTGTGAAATCAGAGTGAATATTTGACGATACATTCCCTACCTTGCGAAAAAACCGATCCTTGTTTCCCAACCACCCATTGTCTAACCAAATCCAATTCTCTCTCGATACCTTCCTCAAAAAATACGATCCCTGTTGTTTGAAGAAACCCTCCCCTTCCATTGGTCTTTTTTCACGAAAAGCAGGCATGAGATAACAAATCCAGTGTTTCACTAAGATTTCGAATAGCTGTCCCGAATTCAAGTTGATTCTGTTTCCCTTCTTCCTCGGAGAAAAGCCATCCAACCAGTCCCAATCGTGGTCTCTGCCGATCGGATCATCCGTCGTATAGGATACAAAAAGAAACTCCAGATATTGGATATCTTTCTCTTTGAATGAGATCTCAATTCCAGCTACGGTGTCTTTCGATATCTTCCAACTAGAATCCCTCTTTTTTCCGATCCCGTTCCTCCACCACCGAGAACCCCAGTTCGATTCAGGCATGATCCACTTTTGAGTTATTGGGAGAACCCAAGGCCTCCCTTTCGGATCCATGAAACAACTCTCAGAGATCTTTTTCCCTTTTGGAAGAGACAGAAGCGAAACAACCAACTTATGGGAAGACCGAAACAATGTCTCATTTCTGGGTCCAATGGAATTCATAGGTAGAGGAAGAAGCCCCCTCAAATAGAGATTTTTTCTTTCGACCATAGTTTGATGGTGCATACGAGATATAAGGACCGCTCCTAGAATCAGTACTAAACCCTTAACCAGTACTGTAACTTTGCTCGTGAAAGATCGGTTGCTTGTTGAACCCGAAAGGAGGATACTCCAAATTAGGGGGTCAAAAAGTTTCAAAAAACCTTCTTGGTGGAAAAAAAGGTAAATGAAAGATCCCACTAAATCGAATTTGGTCCATGAATCGAACAACGAGTCAAAATTCTTAATTTCTCTCAATATCTCTCTCAATTCGAAGATCCATAATTGGACTTCATAGCCTCTCGGCGGTTTGGTTCGCATAGTTAGGTATGGTTATGTGGGGTTGGAAATGATTTATTCACGATGTATGATGATCCAAGCATCCATGGCTGAATGGTTAAAGCGCCCAACTCATAATTGGCGAATTCGTAGGTTCAATTCCTACTGGATGCACACCAATGGGATGGGAGCGTTTCATAAGTTCAGTCGAGTGGAACTGGCTCTGTATCATCATCATCAGAGAAATCAATTGTATTTTATATGGTTATTTATATAGATATATAGATAGCTGGGTTTTCTTGTTTTCCGAATTCTTTCGATCTTCTATTTCTATAGAGTTCGATTTCGATAGAGTTCTCTATGAGATTCGTTTGATTCTGTAGATTCGAATTCAAATCTTACTAGAGAACGAATTGGTGTGGTATATTCATACTATAACATATGAATAGTAAGAGCTCGAATTCTTATCAATACTGGAACTTATAGGAAAGAAAGTGGATTTATGGATGGAATCAAATATGCCGTATTTACAGAAAAAAGTGTTAGGCTATTGGTGGGGAAGAATCAATATACTTCTAATGTCGAAGCAGGATCAACTCGGACAGAAATAAAGCATTGGGTTGAACTCTTCTTTGGGGTTAAGGTAATAGCGATGAATAGTCATCGGCTCCCGGGAAAGGGTCGAAGAATGGGCCCTAGTAGGGGACATACAATGCATTACAGACGTATGATCATTACGCTTCAACCAGGTTATTCTATTCCATCCCTTTTATAAAAAGAAAAGAGCTTCAATCAAAATCCTGAATAATACGGTGATCCATTTATACAAAACTTCTACCCCGAGCACACGCAATGGGGTCGCAGACAGTCGAGTGAAATCCAATCCACGAAAGAGTTTGATCTCTGGACAGCGGCATTGTGGGAAAGGGAGGAATGCCAGAGGAATCATTACCGCAAGGCATAGAGGGGGAGGTCATAAGCGTCTATACCGTACAATCGATTTTCGACGGAATGAAAAAGACATATCTGGGAGAATCGTAACCATAGAATACGACCCTAATCGAAATGCACACATTTGTCTCATACACTATGGGGATGGTGAGAAGAGATATATTTTACATCCCAGAGGGGCGAGAATTGGAGATACCATTCTTTCGGGTACAGACGTTCCTATCTCACTGGGAAATGCCCTACCTTTGAGTGCGGTTTGAACCATGGCTTTACGTAATTGGAAATAACCAATCAGGTTTACAAGGAAACCTAGAAATCAATCACGGATCCTATTTGAATGCCTCTACGGCAGAGACCTCAACAGAAAACGGAAGAGTAACAGCAGCAAGTGATTGAGTTTAATAGTTCCTCATATAAAATTATTGACTCTAGAGATATCGTAATATGGAGAAGACAAAATTGTTTGAAGCACCAACAGAACCAGAATCGCCCTTACGTTTCAAAGAAAAGAATAGAGATTATGCACATTTCATTTGATGGTCAAAGGCGAATTGAAAGCTAAGCAGTGATAATTCTACCCCCCGGGGAAAAAGAGGGATGTCTCCTACGTTACCCCTAATATTTGGAAGTATTGACGTAATTTCATAGAGTCATTCGGTCTGAATGCTACCTGAAGAACATAAGCCAGATGACGGAACGGAGAGACCGAGAATGTAGAATATCATCACATGAGGGATTCGGCATATTTGGATACCTATCTATCCACTCAGGGGATACTTCATCATACGATTCAGATAGGATCTATCTGTCTAGATACCTCCCTATACATTCAGAAAGCCGTATGCTTTGGAAAAAAGCTTGTACAGTTTGGGAAGAGATTTTGATTGATCAAAAAGACGAATCTACTTCAACCGATATGCCCTTAGGCACGGCCATACATAACATAGAAATCACACTTGGAAAAGGTGGACAGTTGACTAGAGCAGCGGGGGCTGTAGCAAAACTGATTGCAAAAGAAGGTAAATCGGCCACATTAAGATTACCATCCGGGGAGGTCCGTTTGATATCCAAAAACTGCTCAGCAACAGTCGGGCAAGTGGGTAATATTGGAGTGAGACAGAAAAGTTTGATGCGTAGAGCCGGATCTAAGCGTTGGCTAGGGAAGCGTCCTGTAGTCAGAGGAGTAGTTATGAACCCTGTAGACCATCCCCATGGGGGTGGTGAAGGAAAGGCCCCCATTGGTAGACAACACCCCACAACCCCTTGGGGGTATCCTGCACTTGGAAGAAGAAGTAGAAAACAGAATAAATATAGCGATAGTTTTATTCTTCGTCGCCGTACTAAATAGGAAAATCTTGAACATCAAATATGTTTCTTAGTCATTATAAAAGAAAAAGATAGGAGTAAGTAGCTGTGCCACGTTCAAAAAAAAAAAATCCTTTTGTTGCGAATCATTTATTAAGAAAAATTGAGAAACTCAACATCAAGGGGGAAAAAGAAATAATAATAACTTGGTCCCGGGCATCTACCATTATACCCACAATGATCGGACATACAATCGCCATTCATAATGGAAAGGAGCATTTGCCTGTTTATATAACAGAGCGTATGATAGGTCAAAAATTGGGAGAATTTGCACCTACTCTTAATTTCCGAGAACATACGAGAAACGATAACAAATCTCGTCGTTAATCTGAATTAATAAAGTGAATAGTAGGTGCTTATCGTTCATTCGTGGGAGGTAAACCTGATGATAAAAAAGAACGAAGCTGGAGAAGTATACGCTGTAGGTCAACATATCTGTCTGTCTACTCACAAAGCGCGAAGAGTCATTGATCAGATTCGTGGACGTTCCTACAAAGAAACACTTATGATACTAGCACTCATGCCTTATCGAGCATGTTACCCTATTTATAAATTGGTTTATTCTGCCGCAGCCAATGCGAGTCACAATCTGAGGATAAAGAAAACAGATTTAATCATTAGTAAAGCTGAAGTCAACAGGGGTACTATCAGGAAAAAGTTAAAACCGCGAGCGCGAGGACATAGTTATCCGATAAAAAGAACCACCTGTCATATAACTATTGTGTTGAAAGATATATCGAAAGACTACATATGGGTAAAACACGAAGACATAGTTATCCGAGAAAAAAAAAAACCTGTTATATAACTATTGTATTGACAGATATATTGAAAGATCACATATGGCTAAAAAAAAAAAGATGGATAGAGATATATACTAAATATACAGATATAAGAGAGAGGTATTTCCATATGATAGATCGGGAAAGAGTGAAATTGAAATGGGCTAATAGGGAGAGTGAGGGTGTATGGGACAAAAAATAAATCCACTTGGTTTGAGACTTGGTACAACCCAAAGACATCATTCCCTTTGGTTTGCAGAACCAAAAAATTATTCCAAAGGTCTTCAGGAAGATCAAAAAATACGTAATTGTATCAAGAATTTTTTACGTGATTGTATAAAGCAAAATGTAAAAAAAAACATTCCTTCCGATGAGACAATCATTTCACGTATAGAGATTCAAAAAAGTATCGATGTGATAAAGGTTGTAATCTATACGAGCTTCCCAGACTTGCCAAAATTTTTAAGAAAGGGGAAACCACAAAGAATCAAAGAATTACAGACCAATGTAGCAAAAGAGTTTCATTCTGTGAACCATAAACTCAACATTGCTATCACAATAATTACTAAGCCCTATGGACAACCCACTATTCTTGCAGAATACATAGCCAACCAATTAAAAGAAAGAGTTGCATTTCGAAAGGTAATGAAAACCGCGATTGAATTAGCCATTGCCCAAGGGAATACAAAAGGAATTCAAATACAAATTGCAGGCCGTCTCGACGGAAAAGAAATTGCACGTGTCGAATGGATCAGAGAAGGTAGGGTTCCACTACAAACCATTCGAGCTAAAATAGATTATTGTTCATATACAGTTCGAATGGTTTATGGGGTATTAGGCATAAAAATTTGGATATTTACGGGCGAAGAATAAGAAATCCTTTATTTAGATTTCCGTTCGCTCTAACGATAGAACACAAAATGACAAACTCTTTCATCCCTTTTCGTTCAATCAAAAACAAAAATGAGCAATTCTTATTTGTGTTTTTATTTGATTCTATTCTATAGGATTGAATAAAAATTGGATTGACCCTTTGGTATAATTGCTATGCTTAGTGTGTGACTCGTCGGTTAGTTCCTTTAAATTGAAGTTAGAATTCAAAACAAGGGGGACGGCCCATACCACAATAGGAGTATAAGCTATCAACGATAGAACTCATAACTATGGAACTCATAACTATAAAACTAATAACCAGCTCATTGCTTCGTATTATCGGAATCCAAGGAACCAGTCACTCTATGATCGATTGATCAGAGAGTTGTAGCAACTGAATTCTTTTTACATAAAAAAAATCACTTTGATTCTGGATTGTGAAAGAAAAGGATCGGGTAAATGGAAGGGTGATAGAAAGAGAAAACTAGAATATTCAGGATATATGATTCCAATATGTATGGTCTATGAATCATCTCAGAAAAGGCAGTGTAATAAAGCATCAATACGTAGGAAAAACCTAAAATAAAAAAAGAGTATCAAGTTAATTTAAAGGCTGAGGAAATTGACTCAGGAACAACAAATTCAATTACGAGCTCCATTGCGTAACATTCGGCCTAACCATTTAGCAAGAAGTGATGGGAACGACGGAACCTGTGACTGCAGAAGATTCTATTGAAAACGAATTCTAATAATTCATTGGGTGGGATGGCGAAACGCACCAGAAACCAATTCAGTTATTCTGAGAGGTCATGGACTAACCTGACCCTTCGGATAAACCAGATCTTGAAAGAGTCAATATTCGCCCGCGACAGGCTTACGACGTTTTAAACTATTCCTTAAAAGTCCAAATCAAGATTAGTTATCTCTATATATAAAAAATATCAAAACAAAATTCTAAATGTAAAGTGGATTCGAGATGTATAGAAATATCTATACGTCTATTCGTGTATCCAATCTTAGATCTCAAAAAAAAAGAATCCTATGATTCAGTGTATTATTGATTGAATACTTATCTATAATATGATTGAATCGTTTCATTCGCGAGGAGCTGGATGAGAAGAAATTCTCATGTCCAGTTCTGAAGTAGAGATGGAATTGTGAAATAACCATCAACTATAACCCCAAAAGAACCAGATTCCGTAAACAACATAGAGGAAGAATGCGGGGCGTTTCTTATCGAGGCAATCGGCTTAGTTTCGGTCGATACGCTCTTCAGGCACTTGAACCGGCTTGGATCACATCTCGACAAATAGAAGCAGGACGAAGAGCAATGACACGGTATGCGCGTCGTGGTGGAAAAGTATGGGTACGCATATTTCCAGACAAACCTGTTACAATAAGACCAACGGAAACGCGTATGGGTTCGGGGAAAGGATCTCCCGAATATTGGGTATCTGTCGTGAAACCGGGTCGAATACTTTATGAAATGGTTGGGGTATCAGAAAAAGTAGCCAGAGAAGCTATTTCAATAGCTGCGTCCAAAATGCCTATACGAACCCAATTTGTCAAATAGGGATCTGCAAACAATGGAAAGGGGTCTTTCCAATGAAAAACCAACTTGCAGTTGGTTTTTTTTCTGGCCAAACAATATTTCTTTTTTCCTTTGCCCTTTCTTTGAATTGAAAGAAAAGATCAAAAAAAGCTATGATTCAATCTCAAACCCATTTAAATGTCGCGGACAACAGCGGAGCTCGAAAATTGATGTGTATTCGAATCATAGGAGCTAGTAATCGCCAATATGCTCATATTGGTGACATTATTGTTGCTGTAATCAAAGAAGCAATGCCTCATATGCCTCTAGAAAAATCAGAAGTGATCAGAGCTGTAGTTGTACGTACATGTAAAGAACTCAAACGTGACAATGGGATGATAATACAATATGATGACAATGCGGCAGTTGTCATTGATCAAAAAGGCAATCCAAAAGGAACTCGAGTCTTTGGTGCGATCGCTTGGGAATTGAGACACTTGAATTTTACGAAAATAGTCTCATTAGCCCCTGAGGTTTTATAAAGACTCCTAGGCGAAACCACAGTATTTTTAGTGTCTCTGAAATAAATTCAATGAATTAGTAAATTGTGTCTCACGTATATCCCTTAATATTAATAATTGATAAAATATTAATAATTGATAAAGAAAAAAAAGAGCATGTTGCGAATAAAAAAAACTCGAAGGCACCAATGATTATAACTCATCATGGGTAGAGACACTATTGCCGACATAATAACTTCTATACGAAACGCGGAGATGGATAACAAAGAACTGGTTCGAATAGCATCTACTAATATTACCGAAAACATTGTGAAAATACTTCTACGAGAAGGCTTTATCGAAAACGTGAGGAAACACCGAGAAAGGAACATAAATTTCTTAGTTTCAACCCTACGATATAGAAGAAGGCATAGAAAAGGGCCATATAGAACTATTTTTAAACGTATCAGCCGACCCGGTGTACGAATCTATTCGAACTATCAACGAATCCCTAAAATTTTAGGAGGAATGGGGCTTGTAATTCTTTCTACTTCTCGAGGCATAATGACAGATCGAGAAGCTCGATTAGAAAGAATCGGGGGAGAAATTTTGTGTTATATATGGTGATCTTTCTGGTATCCGAATTGGGTCGGTAACTTTCTATTCTTATTTGTGACAAAAAAACATACAAATATCACTCCTCTTCCATGAATTACTACTTTAAAGAGATTACCTAGAATGAAAGAACAAAAATGGATTTATGAAGGTTTAATTACGGAATCACTGCCCAATGGCATGTTCCGGGTTCGTTTAGATAATGAGGATCTGATTCTAGGGTATATTTCAGGAAAGATCCGATGTAGTTTTATCCGTATACTACCAGGAGATAGAGTCAAAATCGAAGTAAGTCGTTATGATTCAACCAAGGGGCGTATCATTTATCGACTCAACAATAAAAATTCAAATGACTAGGTGAATTTTTCAACATTAACACGACTTTCGTGGGGACTCACATCTCAAAATTTCAAGAGACTTATTTTCTTCCAAAGAATAGATTAAAAATTAAGGAATTACAAATATGAAAATAAGGGCCTCCGTTCGTAAAATTTGTCAAAGATGTCGACTGATCCGTAGGCGGGGACGAATTATAGTAATTTGTTCCAACCCGAGACATAAACAGAGACAAGGATAATCCTTCGAATCTAAACGAAAAATCGACAATGCAATAGG